GATTGAACTCTTTCTACTTCAGGAACAAAGATAAATGTAAATCTATCGTTTTTATTATATTCTTAATTCATAGAAATTATTGAGAAAGATTTCTGATTCGAATCAAGGTCCTTTATAAAATATAGTTCTTCTTTTTTTTCTATTCTCTATCTAGAATAGATATATAGAAATAAATTGCGTCCAATAGGATTTGAACCTATACCAAAGGTTTAGAAGACCTCTGTCCTATCCATTAGACAATGGACGCTCTTCATTCCTATTTTCACATTTTTTCATAAAAAAATGTGACGTATTTAGGGAATAAAATAAACAACAAAAAGAAGGATGCATATCAAAAAGGATAAGGCATCTGTATATCCTATGAAATTAAGGAATAAATAATATATATAGCGGGTAGCGGGAATCGAACCCGCATCGTTAGCTTGGAAGGCTAGGGGTTATAGTCGACGTTGTTTGATCAGTTTTAACATCTCTAATTCAAAACCGAACATGAGATTTTGGTTTCATTCGGCTCCTTTATGGAATATCTATGTATTCCCATCATAGAAAAAATGAGATCCATAACATCTATGTCAGCTTTTTTTACGAATGCATCTAAAGTTACTTGCTTTTTAGATGATCCCTATAGAAGAGGGAGATTCTATCAAATCTTTCTAGTCTCTAGTCTAGTTACTTCGTTCCCTATTTCTTTTCTATTCGGGGGATCCTAAGGAAAATAATTTTGTTTCTACCGAGCTGAAATAAGAAGCCGAGGGTTCTAGTAAACCAAAACCATCATTTTCTAGCTATTTGGCTTCAATCTTGCCCTTTTTCAGCGCAAAAATTGAAGATTTAGTTACGATTGAAAGTTTTGTACTATTATCCATAGATCCTTTATTCATACTCATTGAATTGGAAGAATTTAACCAATCAAAAAAATTATGCTTCTCGACTCCATAATCCAATTTTTTTATTAAAAATCTGTAAAATTCTGATTGACTTTTGGATATAAATCGTGAGAATGTATATTCTTTCCTCAAATGTCCTATTGAGGGGTAAAGAATTAAATCTTTTTAAGAAATAAAGTTTTTTATCGGAATGGAATATGAAATATGAAAAAAATGGAAAGACCCCTTAACTATTGAAGTTGTTAATAGAACGAATCACACTTTTACCGCTAAACTATACCCGCTACATATTAATTATATATTTAATATATATTTGAATATATTTGAATTTAATATATATTTTATATTTCATATTAATATGAAATTTGAATCAAATACTGAACTTCAACTTTCGTTTAGAATGAAATTTGTTTTTCATTGATGAATTTCCGAATCTTATACTTAAGAATAAGAAAATAAAGACAAAAAATAGTAGTTTACTATATAATAGAATACTATTACTAGAACACTTTTACTATAAATTTTAATAGAAAGACTAAATATTCTAATTTATGCTCTAATTTACTATAATTACTATAGAATATTCTATATTAATCTAGAATTTTTGAAAGAATTTCTAAGAGAATTTCTCCATTAGAATCTTATATAATTTCTAATGATTAGGAATGGCAATGAAAATTAGTCTTCTTGTTTCAATAACAATTTTTATTCGTCGGAACAAAAGAAGTACTGGCCAGGCCAGTACTTATATTTAATCAGGTCGGCTTTTGTACAAAATCAAAAAAGTAAAGTATTCTTTCTATTGGAGAAATCTGTTTCGGATCATTGAAGTGAAGGAAAATAAAGATTGTTCTCAATCTTGACTTCACGTGTGAAATCACATGATAAATTTCCCATTTTGAATGGGGAGAGATGGCTGAGTGGACTAAAGCGTCGGATTGCTAATCCGTTGTACGAATTATTCGTACCGAGGGTTCAAATCCCTCTCTCTCCGACCCCCCTGATCACTTGATATTTTCAAATTGGAATAATTTTTAATTTTTGATTAGTTTCTTTTATAAATCTTTTATCTTTATTTAGCATCTATTCCATTTATTTATACATTTACCTATGAAAAAATCAAGGAAAAAGTAAAAACGAATCTCATCTCTTTTTTTATTCTTCGCGCCCAGGATTACGCTCCGGATCATTAGATAAGAATCCGAAGATGAAGAGAGAAACAAAGAATATTACTACTGTATAAACAAATAGTTTAAGAGTAAGCATTAAAAATCTCCAAGATAAGATCATTTTTTGTTTAAGGAAATAGATCACCTATTTTACGACACACGCTATACACTATTTTGACATGACGCTCCAAATTTCTTTCTATTTTTAATGTAATATTCTAATGTAATATTATGAATAATATTCGTTTTTTTTGTTACCAAAAATTTCTTGCCATATCCATATCTATAATTAGGTATTGTATGGGATCTTCTAAAGGAAAAGTCAGAACAAAAAGAATCAGCTGATTAGCTGATTAAAGATCAAGATCATCGCCCCTTCCCTTATTCAAATTCAATAAGAAATACCAGAATTTTGCTTTTTGAATCGAGGGTTCCTAATGTCCAGACTTATCTGAATATTATTTATGATCTTATTGATTTTCAGAATCAAAATTTTATCTGTTTTTTATCGAATAAATTTTGAATTGAATAGAGATTTCATTCTTATCGAAAACTTACAGCAGCTTGCCAAACAAAGGCTAAGAGAAGAAAAAGTACAGGGATAACCGGCATAACGTCTACAATTGGATTGAAAAAGGCATAAGCTTCGGGCAATTTGGCGAAGAAGAAACTACTCGAATAAAGGGTAGAATTAAGACAGAGACAGATTAAACTAAAGATATTAAACATAACAAATATTCTTTTCTTGTTCTTCAAAATTCAAATGAAATTCAAATGATAATAAATTATCAGATTGGATTGAGTTGTTTTTCTGAGGGAAAATTTAAAAGAAAAAGGCAGATAAAAGAAATAAATTCTTCTTTTTCTTTGACTTCTCCCCAATAAAATAAGAATACAAAGAATTCTATTTTCATACAATATCTTAATTGAATTCTAAGTAATGATCAATTAATCTTTTTGATTCTATATCCATTGTGTTGAATCCTAGCGACAACATGTCCTATATTTCTTTTGGTTGGTTATTGACGAATAACCAATATTTATCTTAGTCTTTTTTAGACCAACTAAAAATGGGGCGTGGCCAAGCGGTAAGGCAACGGGTTTTGGTCCCGTTATTCGGAGGTTCGAATCCTTCCGTCCCAGATCGTTTGCATCCAAAACGAAAGATTCTTCTCTATTGAAAATCTAATTCAACAATTTTCTGTTTAATTTTGGATACAATGTTATCCAATCTGAATTCTAAGAATCATATCTTTTTTTTTTTTACTTTATTTATTAAATTACTCAAGTATTTTATTCTTCAATATTTGTGATTCCTTTTGTTAACGATTCTTTGTTTTATAAGATGGAGATGGATGCGAAAAGATCATAATTTTCATAATTTGAGGATTCTTTTTTTCTCTTTGATCTTACCTTACACGAGACTTTTTCTACTCCATAATTATGTTTTAAATTCAATGAAAATAATAAATGAAAATCAGATTCAATTGGAGATGGTAAATTAGAATCAGAAAATCATATTTCATAAATAAAAAATGAAAAAATATACATAATTATGACATAAGAATATATTGTAGATTTTTCTTATTAAGAATATCTTATTTTTTCATTATTTTTCATTATTTCAGATTATCTTATTATTCTATAATTCTATAATTGAATATTTCAATGAAATATTTAGTTTAGTATATTATTTAGTATTTAGTTAAAGTGGCTAAAAACTTTTAGCCATTCAAAGAAAGTCAAAGGTTTTTTTTTAGTTTTCTAATTTCTTTCTTTTTTTAACGAAAAAGGGGGATCTTTTATTATGGAAAATCCCGAAAGATCTGCTGAAGATGTAAATAAGTTTGCTTAAACCTGATTTTTTTTCATGTGATATTATTCATATGAGAAAATATGGGGTAATTTTAAGTGAAATCTTTTCCGGATAAACACTTATATATAAGTTTATATAAGTGTAGATTATTATGTATCGGCTCAGCCAATGACTATTCATGATTCCATATTGAATCAATTGCATACGGTTCAAAATTAAAATGAGAGGGATGTTATGGTAAAACTTCGTTTGAAACGATGTGGTAGAAAGCAACGTGCGACTTGAAGGACATGATTGGATGTGGATTATGACATCCACCATTTTCTATACGAATGAAGATGCTCTTGTCTCGACATAGTTTGTTCTGCTAGGGACCTGATTGAATTTGTCTTGGGTTGCTAAATAAAGATACTAATGGTATAGAAAGGTATAGCATATGATGGAGCTCGAGCAAAAATGATTCAGTCATTTATCGGGGGAATAATCTAGGGTTAGTGACAATCAATAAGTTAGACCAACTTTGTAAATATATCAAATATATAATCTATATATAAATATAGATAAAAGGAGAGGTTCAAATTTGAACAAGTTTGAAATGAAAAAAAGTAAAATTTATCGAAATTTTCAAACTGTTTAGATCAAGAGTGTATTACAAAGGAATCAATCGTTCGTATAATTTTTACAGAAAGAACAAAAGGTATGTTGCTGCCTTTTTGAAAAGGAGTAAGGATCACCGAAGTAATGTCTAAACCCAATGATTTCACAAAGCGCAAAGCAAAGACAATAAATTCCGGAACAAGGAAACACTATTTTAACTTGTCTCAACAATTGGATCAGAATGAGTAAAAAAAAAAAATAGATCCGAAAGGAGAAAAAAATAGGGTAGAGACAGCTCAAGAAATTCGAAGGATTTCCTTTCGAACTCTTTCAAAACTATTCAACTTGAGTTAGGAGTACAAATGAAATTTCTTTTTCTGTAAAGAAGGAAAAAAAGGATCAAATTACAGTCTAATTCTTTATGGATCCATTTCTATAAATTAGAAAAATTAGAATCATTTTTTCTTGAGCCGTATGAGGAGAAAACTTCCTATACGTTTCTAGGGGGGCATTTTTTATCTACATCTATCCCAATGAGCCATCTATCGAATCGTTGCAATTGATGTTCGATCCCGAAGAGAAGGAAGAGATCTTCGAAAAGTGGGTTTTTATGATCCGATAAAGAATCAAACTTATTCAAATGTTCCTGCTATTTTATATTTCCTTGAAAAAGGTGTTCAACCCACAAGAACTGTTTATGATATTTTAAGGAAGGCAGAATTCTTTAAAGAATTTCAAATTTATTTTGATAAAAAAAGAAAGGAAAAACAAGAATCATGAATAAAGAATTATACAAAGATAGGTACTAATTACTCTATCTTTGTGTAATTCTTTATTCAAAGTTTCCTCTTTTCTTTTTCTATTCATACTTCTTTATATATTCATACTTCTTTATATTTATATATTTTTTTATTTATATATTTTATATATTTTTTTTTTATTTTTTTCTTGCTTATTTTTGTGGACCCCCCTCAACAAGGGGGGTGACCTTTCTTCTTATATTTGTATTGTACCTTTCTTTTTTTTATTAATTTATTAAAGAAAGCCGCATTTTTTCTATCTCTACCTTTTCCTTATTACTTCTTTTTTTTCTGCTCAAAGTTTTATTCTTTCAAACACAATACAAATTTATATATAATTTATTTAAATTTGTTTTCTAAAAAGTCCATTCATATTGACAATGGTGTATCAAACAAATATAATTTGATCGTATATAAATAGATCTTTTTATCACCATTTCATTCCCTATTGGCTCTTTCCTTCACTTTAGTAAAATGGATGAGTTTGCTAGATTTTTTTTTATTTCGATCATATCTACACTTCATATTGATCCGGGTTGCTAACTCAACGGTAGAGTACTCGGCTTTTAATTGCGACTATGATCTTTGATCTTTTACACATTTGGATGAAGGAATTCGTCTAGACTATTGGTAGAGTTTATAAGACCGCGACTGATCCTGAAAGGTAATGAATGGAAAAAAGAGCATGTCGTAAAAAAAAAATAAAGAATAATAAAATCATAGAAAAAGAAGATTTCTAGTACTCATAATATAAATAGAACAAAAATTTTTCTTTTTATAAAATCTTTAAAGTTCAGTAAAGTATTTTTGGTCTAGTGAATAAATGGATAGAGTCTTATGGCTCCAATTCGAATAAGACAAAAAAGCAACGAGCTTCATTTCTTAATTTGAATGATTACCCGATCAAATTACTAATTATACGTTAAAAATAGATTAGTGCCTGATGTGGGAAAAGGTTCTCTTGTGAATTTTGAGTGGACCATTGATTCTTTTTTTTTTAATCCTAATTATTCTTTATTGTGGATTGGAGACGGATGTGTCTAATAAATAGTATAGTGATAAAAAAATAATCTTTTTCCAAAGTCAAAAGAGTGATTGGGTTGCAAAAATAAAAGATCTTTACCCTTTTTCTTATTGTTAGTCTAGTTATATTTAACAAGGAAAAGAAACCAAAATTGGATAGAAAGGGAAAGCAAAAAGATCTGTAGATTGGGCTCTCTGTCTCCGGGGTATATATTCTTTATTTGTTTTTACTTTTAGATAATCTTTTACTTCTTATTTTTTATTTTATTCTATTATTATTATAGTTTATTTAGTTTATTATAAAATTCTAAATAGTATTTTAGTATAAGAGAAACACAACATATGCATACGCCGTTCTGACCATATTGCACTATGTATCATTTCATAACACAAGAAGTGCCTCCCTTTTTTGGTTACAGTAGAAATGTATTTAAATGGCAGAATGACAAGGATATTTAGATTTAAAAAAGATAGATTTCGGCAACAAAACTTCCTCTATCCGATACTCCTTCAGGAGTATATTTACTCACTTGTTCTTTATCATAGTTTCAATAGTTTGATTTTTTACGAACCTGTGGAAATTCTCGGTTATGACAATAAATATAGTTTATTACTTGTGAAGCGTTTAATTACTCGAATGTACCAACAGGAATCTTTGATTTCTTCGGTGAATGATTCTAACCAAAATGGATTTTGGGGTCACAAGAATTCTTTTTCTTCTCATTTTTATTCTCAAATGATATCAGAAGTTTTTGGAGTCATTCTGGAAATTCCATTCTCATCACGATTAGTATCTTCCCTTGAAGAAAAACGAATACCAAAATCTCAGAATTTACGATCTATTCATTCAATATTTCCCTTTTTAGAGGATAAATTATCACATTTAAATTATGTTTCAGATTTACTAATACCCCATCCTATACATTTTGAAATCTTGGTTCAAATCCTTCAATGCTGGATCAAAGATGTTCCTTATTTGCATTTCTTGCGATTGTTTTTCCACGAATATCATAATTTGAATAGTCTGATTACTTCAAATAAATCTATTTACGTCTTTTCAAAAAAAAAGAAAAGATTCTTTTGGTTCCTACATAATTCTTATGTATATGAATTTGAATATCTATTCCTATTTCTTCGTAAAAAGTCTTCTTATTTACGATCAATATCTTCTGGAGTCTTTATTGAGCGAACACTATTCTTTGGAAAAA